GTGGTAAGGCAACGGGTTTTGGTCCCGCTATTCGGAGGTTCGAATCCTTCCGTCCCAGAACATATATATTCTATGAGAATATAGATTGCTTTTTTAACAATGTTCTGTTTAAAATCGAAATGTTAGCTAGAATGTGATTGTTGTTTCTGATTTTTTTCTTTGATGAATCTTTTTTTTTTTCAAAATTAGATTCAATTTTCTTTTTTGTAGATTTCTTTACTTTTCGTCAAGAGTGGGGTTTTGGTACTAATTAAATTCACTAAGTCTCTTAATTCTTAATCAATGAGTTAGGCTAAAATAGCAAAAAAAGGAACAAAAACTGGACTTAATCTGGACTTGTTTGGCTTTGTGCCTAGACAGCTCGCATTTCGTAAAAATAAAAAAGACTAGGACACCCCCTTATTTTCTTTTGATTTATGCTGCATCAGTCCCATAGAATGGGGTAGATAGGAGTTAATCAGTAATGGGAAGGCGTTCATTTCAATATCTATAAAGGGTGACAATTGCTCAGTCTATTTGATCGAATTGATAGATACGAAAACCTCCCCATTCTTTGGATTTTATCAATCAGATGAAAAAAAAAAGAATAAGAATTCAAATCTTACCTTACATTAATCTTTTTTTATCTATCTCATAACTCATAAAAAAAATTTGATTTGTTGTTTGGTGTATTTATCTATTGTAAATCATTGAATGTAAATCATTGAAATCGTTGATGATTCACTTAAAAAAAAAAAAGACTTATCTTTTTTCCTAAGATGATCAAAAGTTATTTTTAACTATCAAATTTTCTTTGAATAATGATGTCGAAAAGGGACCTTTCTAAATTTCGAAATTTAGAAAGAGAAATAGTTTTAATCATTCCTTTTAATCATTCCTTATAAGCTGAATCTTTCTCTCCTATTAAGTCACGTGAAGATGCAGAATCAAAAAGAATTCATTTATTCGTCTTATTTTTTATTATTTATATAAATTATTTATTTTATTATTTATATATTTATATAAATAATTTAATAAATATTTAATAAATATATTAATTAATATAATATGTATTAATTAATATAATATGTTAGATAAATTAATATTAGCGATGGGCTCTTACTAAGAGACTTCTTCAGAAAAATATTTATCCACCTATAGCTATAGTATTATTTATATCTCTTTATATCTCTATACTATACTATAGATTATGGTGTTTATACATCAGCCCAACCAATGACTATTCATGATTCCATAATTGAATCAATTCCATACCGGTTCTTAGAGGAATGTTATGGTAAAACTTCGTTTGAAACGATGTGGTAGAAAGCAACGTGCGACTTGAAGGACACGATCCGTTGTGGATTTGTACATCCACCATTTTATGTAGGAATGAAGGTGCTCTTGGCTCGACATCATTGGTTCTGTTTCACTAGAACCCCTCGTTTTTTGTTGTCTTGGAATGTAAATAGTCCATGATGGAGCTCGAGTAGAAAGTATTAATTTATTTCTCGGGGCAAGGGTCTAGGGTTAATGCCAATCAATAAAAAAATTGAAACAACTTCGTAAATATATCTTCGGTATGGAAATCGAAAGAATCCAATTCGAGCAAGTTAAAAATTCCAAAATTTATTGGAATTGATCAAACTTTTTCGATCCAAAGTGTTTCACGAGGGAATCCATCGTCTTGTAGGATTCTTTCCTAGAAATCGCAAAAAGGGTATGTTGCTGCCATTTTGAAAGGATTAAAAAGCACCGAAGTAATGTCTAAACCCAATGATTTAAAATAAAACAAAGATAAAGGATCCCAGAACAAGGAAACACCTTTTTAATTGTCTTAATAACTGGATCAGACTGAAGAATCCGATTTTAAACGAGACAAACAAAAAAGGAGGAAAGACCGCTCAATAAATGAAATTGCCGAAAGATTTTCCTTTGAACTGTTTGAAGGTTATCCAACTTGAGTTATGAGAGTACGAAGGGTTTCTTTTTCATTTTCAGGAAGAAAGAAAAAAAAAAAAAAGACTTACATCTTTAATTGATTTGATCATTTTATGGACCCAGTTGTCATTTCTTAGAAAGAATTCCATACAGAGACAAAACCTCGAATCAATCATTTTCTCGAGCCGTACGAGGAGAAAGCTTCTTATACGTTTCTAGGGGGGGTGTTGTTCATCTACATCTATCCCAATGAGCCGTCTATCGAATCGTTGCAATTGATGTTCGATCCCGAAGAGAAGGAAAAGATCTTCGGAAAGTGGGTTTTTATGATCCGATAAAGAATCAAACTTATTTAAATGTTCCTGCTATTTTATATTTCCTTGAAAAAGGGGCTCAACCTACAGGAACTGTTCAGGATATTTTAAAGAAGGCGGAGGTTTTTAAGGAACTTCGTCCTAATCAACCAAAATTCAATTAAGGAAATAAATTAAGGAAATACAAAAAAGGGGGGGTAGTGATTTGTATATAACTTTGTATGACTTTTCTCTTCTATTTTTTTGTATTTCCTCCCTTTCCTTTT